AGGTAATCTAGTATCCTTATGCATGAAGATAATAAATTCGGTCGTTGTGGTCGGACTCTATTATGGATTTCTGACCACATTCTCCATAGGTCCCTCTTATCTTTTCCTTCTCCGAGCTCGCGTTATGGAAGAAGGAACCGAGAAGAAAGTATCAGCAACAATCGGTTTTATTACGGGACAGCTCATGATGTTCATATCGATCTATTATGTGCCTCTGCATCTAGCATTGGGTAGACCTCATACAATAACTGTCCTAGCTCTACCATATCTTTTGTTTCATTTCTTCTGGAACAATCACAAACACTTTTTTGATTATCGATCTACTAACAGAAATTCAATGCGTAATCTTAGCATTCAATGTGTATTCCTGAATAATCTCATTTTTCAATTATTCAACCATTTCATTTTACCAAGTTCAATGTTAGTCAGATTAGTCAATATTTTTATGTTTCGATGCAACAACAAGATGTTATTTGTAACAAGTAGTTTTGTTGGTTGGTTAATTGGTCACATTTTATTCATGAAATGGCTTAGATTGGTATTAGTCTGGATACAGCAAAATAATTCTATTAGATCTAATAAGTACCTAGTGTCAGAATTGAGAAATTTAATGGCTCGAATCTTTAGTATTATATTATTTATTACCTGTGTCTACTATTTAGGCAGAATACCGTCACCCATTCTTACTAAGAAACTGAAAGAAACCTCAGAAAGGGGGGAAAGCAAGGAAGAAACAGATGTAGAAATAGAAACAACTTCAGAAACGAAGGGGACTAAACAGGAACAAGAGGGATCCACCGAAGAAGATCCTTCTCCTTCCCTTTTTTCGGAAGAAAAGGAGGATCCGGACAAAATCGATGAAAGGGAAGAGATACGAGTGAATGGAAAGCAAAAAACAAAAGATGAATTCCTCTTTAAAGAGACACGATATAAAAACAGACCCATTTATGAAACTTATTATCTGAATGTGGGTCGGAATCAAGAAAATTCGAAGTTAGAAATATTTAAAGAAAAAATACATTTACGCAACTTTCGCTTTCAAAAACCTTTTGTGGCTATTCTTTTTGACTATAAAAGCTGGACTCGGCCGGGTCGGTATCTAAAAATCGATAGATTTGACAATTCTATAACCTTAAAAAATGAAATGTCACAATATTTTTTTCATACATGTCAAAGTGCTGGAAAAGAAAGAATCTCTTTTACGCACCCACCCAGTTTATCAACTTTTTTCGAAATGATAGAACGAAAGACGTCTCTGTTTACAATAGGAAAACTCTCCTATAATGAAAATAAATTGGAGAATCGGTGGAGTTATTAATTTACAAAGTAAATTAATAAAAAGATTAATATGGAAGATACATACACTAAGAGATAGGAAGAGATTCGACCACCCCCTACATATTTCATACTTTCTCCTACTAAAAAGCCAGCAATACCCAACCCATTTGTAATTCCATCCATTATTCGTCTATCAAAAAAAGTAATTACTTCAGCAAAAAATCTTATACCTTGAGTTAAGAGGTTTATATAGACAAAATCAATATAACCACGATTATATGACCAAGCATATATCACATATATTGTTTTATCAGCAAGAATTTTAAGTTTCTTAGAAATACTTTTAACAAATGAATTAAATAAATATAAATTTTTTAAAGAGGAATAAACAGGCTTATATAAAAAAGATGCTATCAAAATTCCGCAAGAAGCTATACTCACCGAAAAAATTGAATTTGTTATAAATTCATACCAATCCATCAATATATATTTTTTTTTATGTAAAAGGTTTATAGACGGAGTTAATACTTTGGATAATATATTGAACTGCATTCCTTTTTCATTGAATTGATTGAAGAAAGGAATTCCTACGACCCCAACGAACAAAGTAAATAAACCTAATATAAGCATAGGAAATAACATAGTATTGTCCGACTCATGTGGATACGAAAAACTGTTCTTAGTCCCGAAATCAGTAATAGTAAAGAAAGGCACCGTCATACTTCTTCCATTACTATTAAGTAGATTTTTTTTTTTGAAAAAAAATGGAATCTTTTTATCATTATTCCTTGTTAATAAGGTTTTAACCACCCCTTGTCCTTCTCTACCCCATAAAGATGTTGAATAGACCGAGCTTTTTTTTTTCACACTATAAGTTTGAAAATAAACATTTAAATGGCCCTCAAAAGTAAGTAAATATATACGAAACATATAAAATGCAGTTAATCCCGCGGTGGAACAGGCAATTATTGCAAGAATCGGTGAATACAACCAACTATCATTAAGAATTTCATCTTTGGACCAAAAACAGGCAAGAGGCGGAATACCACAAAGAGAAAGCGTACCTACTAAAAAAGATGTTTTTGTAATTGGTACCTGTTTTCTTAAACCTCCCATAAGACCCAAATTCTGGCTTTTATCTGGAGAATAGCCAACAATAGTTTCCATTGAATGAATAATGGATCCGGAGCCTAAAAACAACAATGCTTTGGAATAAGCATGAGTGATCAAATGAAACAAAGCCGCTTGATAAGAACCCATACCGAGAGCCAACATCATATAGCCCAATTGAGACATTGTAGAATAAGCTAAACCCCTCTTAATATCTTTTTGAGCAAGACCTAAAGTGGCCCCTAAAAGTAATGTTATTATACCTATCAAAGCTATTATATTCATTATGGAAGGTAAAACTATTAAAAGCGGGAGAAGGCGGGCGATAAGAAAAATTCCGGCCGCTACCATAGTAGCAGCATGTATAAGAGCTGAAATAGGGGTAGGTCCTTCCATGGCATCGGGTAACCATATATGAAGGGGAAATTGAGCAGATTTTGCAATTGCACCAGCAAATAATAGAAAGGCACACAAAGTATAAAAAAAAAAATTACCTTCATTATTATAAACCAAGTTATTGAATATTTCAAATAAATCCCGAAATTCTAAACTGCCCGTTATCCAATAAAAGCCTAAAATTCCTAATAATAAACCAAAATCTCCAACGCGATTGGTCACAAAGGCTTTTTGACAAGCAGTCGCTGCAGTAGGCCGGGTGAACCAAAACCCTATTAATAGATAAGAACACATTCCGACGAATTCCCAAAAAAAATAAATTTGTATAAGATTAGAACTAGTAACTAATCCTAACATTGACGTATTGAAAAAACTCATATAAGCAAAAAACCTCAAATATCCCTGATCGTGAGACATATAATTGTCACTGTAAATAAGAACCATAATTCCAACAGTAGTGATTAATATTAACATAATAGAAGTAAGTGGGTCAACTAAAAAACCAAATTCTAAAGAAAAGTCATTGTTGATAGTCCAAGACCATATATCTAGATAGATAGACGGGTTATTCGTTTGTTGAATAGCCAGATAGGTTGAAAAAATCATAACTAGACTTAAGAATAAAATACTAGGAAAAACCCACATACGGCGAAGATCCTTTGTTGCCGTGGGAAAAAGTAGAAGTCCTGCTCCTATTAATATAGGAACTGGAAGGGGAATAAAAGGTATAATCCATGAATATTGATATGTATATTGCATAAAAAAAATGATTTTTATCGTAATTAATTGTTTCTGATTTAACGGCTATTAGTTTTTTTGAAATGAAATGAAAGGGGTCGGTTAATAAAATAAAAATATTAAAATATAGAATTTTCTCGACTTAATTATTAGTACTTATTTTTACAAAAATTTATATATCTATAGAACAAGGATAAAAAATTACACCAAAATAAGTATTTGACCTGAATCAAAAAAAAACTAGAATTTTTACCAGAAAAGTTCTTTTTTTTGTTGGCTTATTCAGAATCATTAATCAATATATTTTTGGAACTGAATTGATTGTCTTTTATTGTAAAAAAAGAGATGTCTCTTTTTAATAAAGGCTAGAGTCTTCAAACCATAAGATCTAAGACTTGGCGTTCCCTAAAATTAAAAGGAGGAATTAATAAAATAATTTTTAAAATTTTAATAGATTAAATACGAGTCTCTTGCACAATTTAAAATGAAAATTAGATACAAATTAAAAGTACTCTTTGTGTGAGCCTGTACAATTAAAATTAATAAGGTGCGGGGGTTGGTTTACTAAAATTTTCTATTTTTTTTTTATTTTAGCTCATTTTATTACCTGTATAAATACATGTAGGACAACAAAAATAAATTCTACAGAGCTATAAAGAAGGGTATATAGTCTTTTTTTTTTACTATATTTATGCAATTTTTTTATATATTCATATTTTTATAGGGGGTATACTCGCTAGAAAAGAATAATAGTAAAAAACAATAGGTTTTTTGAACAATAGATAATAGATGTCTTTGACATCCAACTACAGCAATTAAAAACTTATTCAATTTTTTAATGGCAGTTCCGAAAAAACGTACTTCTATCTCAAAAAAACGTATTCGTAAAAATCTTTGGAAAAAGAAAGGATATTGGGCAGCATTGAAAGCTTTTTCATTAGGTAAATCTCTTTCTACAAGGAATTCAAAAAGTTTTTTTTATGCACCAAATAAATAATCAAAGATTGGAAAAACCTGAGTTGTTTTGATTCGAAAAGCAGCCAGTCTAATTTGTTTCTAATTAATTGTAAATTGTTTATTTTATAATGTCTTTATAAGTTAGAAAAAATTTACAAAAAAATTTATTTTTAATGTTTTTTTTATAATTTTTGTTTCTTTCAAATAAGGAATAAACACAAGAAGAAGATTTAACTTTTCTTTTGAGTATGTTTTATCGTTTTTATGATGGGGAAAATAAGACTCCCCATCGATATTAAAAAAATAAAAGCCCTTTCCTTTTTTAAGTGATTATAGGACGAATACGCAAATTTTAGATCCTATGTTTCCACTCAAAGATCAATAAATATATATTGCATTGAATTGACTACTTCACTCTCGACAATTGAAAATAAAGGGGGTTATTATCATTTCGAACAAGCCGCTATGGTGAAATCGGTAGACACGCTGCTCTTAGGAAGCAGTGCTAGAGCATCTCGGTTCGAGTCCGAGTGGCGGCATGTCATATTCTAAAAAAGTAAGTGCTATACTAAGTTCAACTACCGAGTTCAATTCAATTATCCTATAATTGAAATTGAATTAACCCCCCCCCCCCTTTTTTTTATTTAAAATTTGTTATGATATTTTCAACTTTAGAGCATATATTTACACATATATCCTTTTCAGTCGTTTCAATTGTAATTACAATTCATTTGCTAATCTTATTAGTAGATGAAATCGTAGGACTCTCTGATTCGTCAGAAAAGGGGATGATTACTACTTTTTCCTGTATAACAGGATTATTAGTTACTCGTTGGATTTATTTGCAACATTTACCATTAAGTAATTTATATGAATCATTAATCTTTCTTTCATGGAGTTTCTCCAGTATTCATATGGTTCCGTATTTTAAAAAAATGAAAACCTATTTCAATTTAAACGCAATAACCGCGCCAAGTTCTATTTTTACCCAAGGTTTTGCTACTTCAGGCCTTTTAACTGAAATGAATCAATCCGAAATATTAGTACCCGCTCTTCAATCCCATTGGTTAATGATGCACGTAAGTATGATGGTATTGGGCTATGCAGCTCTTTTATGCGGATCATTATTATCACTAGCCCTTCTAGTTATTACATTTAAAAATTTCATAATGAATTTTATTAAAATAAAAAATTTCGTAAATGAACCATTTTCGACGGGCGAGATTCAATACATAATAGAAAAAAAGAATTTTTTAATAAAAACTTATTTTATTTTTTCTAGGAATTATTACAGGTTTCAATTGATTGAACAATTGGATTTTTTGAGTTATCGTATTATTAGTCTAGGGTTTATCTTTTTAACGATAGGTATTCTTTCGGGAGCAGTATGGGCTAATGAAGCATGGGGGTCATATTGGAATTGGGATCCAAAGGAGACTTGGGCATTTATTACTTGGATCGTATTTGCAATTTATTTACATATTCGAACAAATAAAATTTTTAAAAGTGAAAATTCCGCAATTGTGGCCTCGATGGGCTTTCTTATAATTTGGATATGCTATTTTGGGGTTAATTTATTAGGAATAGGGTTACATAGTTATGGTTCATTTCCATTAACATCTAATTGAATTGAAGAAAGTACTTGAAAAATAAACATAGGAAAGTATAAGTATATATTAAGGAAAGTATAAGTATATATTAAGAAAACTTGGTGTAATCAAGCGAGAACCCTTTTTTTCATTTCCATTACTTAATTCAAAAGGTTCTCGCTTGATTACATACATAGTTATAATAAAACTCCCGTTTATTTTACTCCAACTTCAGAGAAAAATAAGTTCTTTTTTTTCATTGTCCAAGAAACATTTTTAAAAATAATAAGATTTTTGTTTGAGTTTTTAGTTTACTCACGAAAACTATGGATAAAAAAAATTAGATAGAAGAGCTTCGACTTTATCAACCGATAGTGAGAAAACGAAATCTGGATAAATACCAATAGATATTACAGGTAAAAGAATAGATATCGAAAGAAACAATTCTCGCGGCCCAGAATCAAAAAAATAAGAGTTTGGGACATTAAAAAGCTTGTATCCATAGAACATCTGACGTAACATAGATAATGAATAAATAGGAGTTAATATTATTCCAATTGCCATTACAAAAGTAATTAGGATTTTGGACATTAAAAGATATTTTTGGCTGGTAAGTATTCCAAAAAATACTATCAATTCTGCAACAAAACCGCCCATGCCCGGTAATGCAAGCGAGGCCATTGATAAGATACTGAAAGTCGTAAAAATTTTTGGAATTGTGATAGCCATTCCGCCCATTTCATCGAGATAAACGAGACGTATTCGATCATAACTCGTTCCTGCCAAGAAAAAAAGTGCAGCGCCAATAAATCCATGAGAAATTATTTGTAAAATGGACCCGTTGAGTCCTGTATCGCTTATAGAACCAAGTCCTATAATTATGAAACCCATATGAGATACGGAGGAATAAGCTATTCTTTTTTTTAAATTACGTTGACCGGGAGATGTTGAAGCTGCATAGATTATTTGAATTGTGCCGATTATCATCAACCAAGGAGAAAATAGAGAATGGGCGCGGGGCAATAATTCCATATTTATCCGAACCAACCCATATGCTCCCATTTTTAATAAGATCCCAGCTAGAAGCATACAAGTACTGTAATGTGCCTCTCCATGAGTGTCTGGTAACCAAGTATGTAAGGGTATAATCGGCGATTTAACAGCAAAAGCAATAAAAAATCCAATATAGAGGAGAGTTTCGAGTTCTACGGGATACGATTGATTAGCCGATGTTTCAAAATTTAATGTTGGTTCATTAGAACCAGCTAAACAAATACCTAGAATTGCCATTAATAAAAAGGCGGAACTTCCCGCAGTGTACAAAATAAATTTTGTCGCTGAATACAAACGTTTCTTTCCTCCCCACATGGCTATAAGTAGATAAACTGGAATTAATTCTAATTCCCACATGATGAAAAAAAGTAAAACGTCTTGGGAAGAAAATGGTCCGATTTGACCGCTATACATTGCTAACAGCAGAAAATGGAATAATCGGGACTCTCGAGTAACCGGCCGAGCCGCTAAAGTAGCTAAAGTAGTGATAAACCCCGTCAGCAAAACGGGTCCTATAGAAATTCCATCTATTCCCAATCTCCAGGAAACATCAAAAAAAAGGCTCCATTTATAATCCTCTATGAGTTGGATTAACGGCTCGTCCAATTGGAAATGATACCCAAATGCATAGGTTGTTAGAAGGAGTTCTATTATACATATAGAAATAGTATACCACCTAATTACCTTATTTCCTCTCTGAGGAAAAAAGAAAATTAGGGAACCCGCAAATATTGGAAAAACTACAACTATCGTTAACCAAGGAAAATAATTCGTAGTAAAAATAAGATACACTTGGACCAGAAAAGCGCGTGCTCAAAAACATATATTTTTTTGAGCACGCGCTTTTGTCGGTAAAGGTAAAAAAATCAAATGTAGTCGTATTCAAGTCGGGATTTTTGAAACGTATCAATAAGCTAGACCCATACTTCGAGTTGTTTCATGCCACAAATAAACCCGAACACTCAAGAAATCCGTTGGACAGGCGGATTCACATCTTTTACAACCCACACAATCCTCTGTTCTTGGAGCAGAAGCAATTTGCTTAGCTTTACACCCGTCCCAAGGTATCATTTCTAATACATCCGTGGGGCAAGCTCGGACACATTGAGTACACCCTATACACGTATCATAAATCTTTACGGAATGCGACATTGGATCTATTTATTTTTTTTTATAAGAAATTTTCGATCTAGTAAACTTTTAAATGAATCGTACTAGATGAATCAATGATTTAGATTTCTCAGAATTTTTCTAATCAATCTACTTATGGATCGACTCATGGGAGAGAACCAAGATACTTTGATTTCTTCTATTTTCGCAAACATGGTCATACAGAATGTATAATACAAGCTAATTCTAATTTGTATGGTTAATACATTCATACTACTTATTTAACAAATTCGATTGATTGATACGAATTGATTTTCTATTACGATAAATTGACGATACAATAGCAGGTCCAATAGCTGCTTCGGCGGCTGCAATGGCGATAACAAAAATGGAGAAAATATTTCCTTTTAATTGACGGCTATCAAAAAAATCAGAAAATGTTACTAAATTTATATTAACCGCATTCAGTATAAGTTCAAGACACATAAGAGCTCTAACCATATTTCGGCTGGTGATCAATCCATAGATACCGATAGAAAATAAGTAGGCACTCAAAACAAGTACATGTTCCAGCATCATTGAACAACTCCTTATTAATTTCGATTCATTTCAATATAACATGAATAACAAAGCAACCCATTCAATTTACGAGAATATAATATAAAAACTAAAGTATGGAACAAAGAAATATATTTTGAATAGGTCGAATAAAAAAATTTCTATTTTAGACATAAACAATTTAAAATTCTGGAAATAAATGCGATAACACAGAATGAAATTTTATTAGGATTGCTGGTGATAAGTTGATAGAATTTTTATTATTGGCGCGCCAAGGAAATCGCACCTATCAAACCGGCTAAAAGAATTATCGAAATGAATTCAAAGGGAAGAAAAAACTCTGTTGATAAATGAATTCCGATTTGTTGACTATTACTTATCAAATCATGTTCTATAATCTGGTTTGATCTTGTAGTCCAAATAATTCCGTACCATGACGTATCTGTAATAGTAGTCATTAGTAAACCAAACATACTTGTACAAACCAGCAAAGTAACCCCATTCCCAACGGCCCAAAGATTAAAATCTTTGTAATATTCTGAACCGTGCATAAACATTACAGCAAATATGATTAAAACATTTATAGCTCCCACATAAATAAGGAGTTGCGCAGCAGCTACAAAATAGGAATTTGATAGAATATAGAATAAGGATATAGAAACAAGAACTAATCCCAATGAAAAGGCAGAATAAATTGGGTTGATAAGTAATACTACTCCTATACCGCCTAAGATAAGACCTAATCCCAGAAAGACTAAAAGAAAATCATGTATGGGCCCGTGCAAATCCATTATATGTAGGATAAGAGATAAAAAAATATTTCATGACCTTATTGAGACCAGACCAGAAAAAATAGTTGATTTGACGATTCATAAGAAATTTATACTTGCATTAAATCCTAGGGGGTGTGAATTAATGTGGGTACAGTTTTTGTTCAAATTTCATGGTTTCGCTGAATAGAGCAGCTCGAATATGAAACTAGCCATTAAAAAAAAATGTCAGAGATATTAATTAATGAATTTTCAATCCAAATTAAGATGCAATTCTTATCAACGAATAACCTGTTGATATTTGTAGTTATTGAGACCAAACAAAACGGAAAAACTTATTTCTTTAAATCAAAACTGAACCTCGGGAATTCAAAATTTTTATTTAATTAAAGATTTACTCATTTTTTATTTGAGGCGAATTCAAAATAGTTCGAATTGTATAATCGTCAATTGCTACTATTGGTAAACGACCCAGAGCTATTTGATTGTAATTCAATTCGTGACGATCATAAGTAGAAAGTTCATATTCTTCAGTCATTGCTAAACAATTTGTTGGACAATACTCAACACAGTTACCACAAAATATACATATTCCGAAATCAATACTGTAATTATATAACCGTTTCTTGCGAATATCAGTTTCCAATTTCCAGTCAACGACGGGTAAATCTATTGGACATACACGAACACATACTTCACAAGCAATACATTTATCAAATTCAAAATGGATTCGACCGCGGAAACGATCCGCGGTTATTACTTTTTCATAAGGATATTGAATAGTTATTGGTAAACGATTTACGTGGGATAAGGTAATCATGAAACTTTGACCAATGTATCTTGCAGCTCGTACTGTTTGTTGACCATAATTCATGAACCCAGTTACCATAGGGAACATATCGTGAATATATATAATTTTATTTTTGTTTATTTCTCTTGTTTGATTCAAGTTGGGAATATAGGATATCATAGCCTTTTACAGTGAAAATAATTGAGAAGAAGTTGTTAATAATAGATTACCGAGAGAGATAGGTAAAAGAAATTTCCATCCAAGATTCAACAGCTGGTCCATTCTTATCCTAGGTAAAGTCCATCTTGTTGTGATAGGAATGAACAAGAACAAATAAGTTTTAGCTAATGTAATAAAGATATCAATTGTCGGTTCAAAAACACCGTATGGTTTATTTAGTTCAAAAAACTCAGAAATAAATATGTGCGGAATAGAAATAGTCCAGCCTCCCAAATAAAGAACTGTTACAAATAATGAAGAAACTAATAGGTTTAAATAAGAAGCAACATAAAATAAACCAAATTTGATACCCGAATATTCGGTTTGATAACCTGCTATTAATTCTTCTTCTGCTTCTGGTAAATCAAAAGGTAATCTTTCACATTCTGCTAGGGAAGAAATTAGAAAAATAATAAACCCTATAGGTTGACGCCACAAATTCCATCCCCAAAAACCATATTTTGCTTGTGCCTCAACTATATCAACAGTACTTGAACTATTAGATAATCATAGTCGGCGATACCATCCCAGTTTACATCGCTATTCCAGAACCGTACATGAGATTTTCACTGCATACGGCTCCTTGAGGACCTTAAATAAATCTAAGGATCGAGTCAGTATTATTTTATTTTGATATCCTTATAAGATGACTAAGGTAAAAGTATATTGTACGACCCCGAATTAGACCAATTGAATTCTGTTTGTTCTACTTTAAAAATTTTATATTATTAAATTAATTAGAATTAATTTAAATTAAAGTGCTTCTGAATTGATCTCGTCCTTTGATTTAATAAATTCAAAAATATTTTGAAATTTTATTTGTTGAGTAATAACTTAATTCTTTAATCAAATACTCATTATAAAGATATCAATAACCCTTCTTTTTTACAGACGAAAAGAATTTTACATTAATTAAGAAATTATGATCTGAATTCTATCTATATAAATATGAATATAGAGCGAATAAAAGTATAAAGAAAGAAAAAAAAGAAAGTTTTGATACTGTAATTGTATTTCTTCTTTCGCTTTTTTTGTCGTTTCTATGTCTTCTTTCTGTTTCTGTGAAAAGTGGATTTACAAAATCAAAACAAAGTGAAGGATTATTTCGTTTCCTATAGTCATTTATTTAATCGACGGATAGGAGCATACTCTGGATCGGAATTGTAGGAAGTACTGCCTAATCATTTCTACTAACTTAAAGCCCCAATTAATATTCTTTGTACATTATGCAGAAATATTCTTATTCTTTTACATAATCTCCATTACAAATCCTTTGTGTATTTTGGTGTTTCTACTCATCCACTCGTTTTTGTTTAATCATGCGTTACGTTAAGGTAATCCATGTATGATAATACATACAAACGATAGTGAAAACTCACTATAGTGTATCTTTTTAGCCCGCTTCAAGTCAGGTTACCCCGATCTTGGGGCAAAGGCTTTCGTTTGCTTATGTTTATTTCCGTTCGGCTCTTTAACATTTATACATATAAAATGAGACTTAATTTTTTTACAGCTAGTTTATATATAAGCTGTTTTCTTTCACTCATATAACTCTCGGGTTTAGTTCATTCAGCTGAATATTGAATAAAAAATGAAGATATTTACTCAATTTGTTCCGCCCTATATACTATAAAATAGAAAGGAATAAGTATACAAATTTTTATGTATTAACGAATCGCACGTAGAGATATTGATAACACACATAAAGTTAATGGTATTTCATAACTAATCGATTGAGCAGCAGCTCGTAGACCACCTAAAAAAGAATATTTATTATTTGATCCGTATCCTGACATAAGAAGGCCAATAGGAGCAATACTTGAAATGGCAATCCACAAAAAAACACCGATATTTAGATCCGATAAAACAAGACGAGAACCAAAAGGAACTACTAAATAGCTTACTAAAATGGATATGACCGCTATGGAAGGTCCGATACTGAATAAACGAATATCTCCTCTAGATGGAAAGAGGTTTTCTTTGAAAAGTAGTTTTGTCCCATCAGCTAAAGCTTGCAGAACTCCTAACGGCCCAGCGTATTCAGGGCCAATACGTTGTTGTAGCCCTGCCGATATTTCTCTTTCTAACCATACAATTACTAGTACACCCATTGTTATTCCCAATACAGGAGTAAAAACAGGAATAAGTATCCATAGAATTCCATAAGCCTGTTTTAAAAATTCCAATCTAGAAAAAGAACTAATATCTTGTACTTCTATTCTATCAATTATCATGTTAACGATCAACTTCTCCCATAATGATATCTATGCTACCTAGTATTGTCATAATATCAGCCAATTTCATTCTTTTAACTAACTGAGGAATAATTTGCAAATTGATAAAACCAGGCGGTCGAATTTTACACCTCCAAGGAAAACCACTTCGATCCCCCATCAAAAAAATTCCCAATTCCCCCTTTGGGGCTTCAACTCTCACATAGAGTTCTTGTTTCGGCAATTCAAATGTGGGAGAGGGTTTTTTACTAATAAATCGATAGTCAAAGTCATTCCATTCTGTATTCCTTTCTCTCCCAAAGTATCGGATTTCTAAATTCTCATATGGCCCCCCCGGAATTCCTTCTAGAGCCTGTTGAATAATTTTTATGGATTCTGTCATTTCGCCAATGCGGACTAGATATCGAGCTAATGAATCTCCTTCTTTTTGCCACTGTACTTCCCAATCAAATTCGTCATAACACTCATAATGATCAACTTTACGGAGATCCCATTGTATTCCAGAAGCTCGCAGGATTGGTCCTGATAAACCCCAATTTATTACTTCCTCGCTTCCAATAAGGCCTACCCCCTCAACTCGTTCTAAAAAAATAGGATTTCGTGTAATAAGTTTTTGATATTCAGCAACTCCTGTTAAAAAATAATCGCAAAAATCTAAACATTTATCTATCCAGCCATAAGGTAAATCCGCCGCTACTCCTCCAATACGAAAAAAATTATGCATCATTCTCATACCAGTGGCAGCTTCAAATAGATCATATACTAATTCTCTTTCTCTGAAAATATAGAAGAAAGGAGTCTGCGCCCCAATATCGGCCATAAAAGGGCCGAGCCATAACAAATGCGAAGCGATACGACTCAACTCCAACATAATTGTTCGGATATAGCTGGCTCTTTTAGGTACTTGGATATTTCCGAACAACTCTGGTCCGTTTACGGTTATTGCTTCTGTGAACATAGTAGCTAAATAATCCCAGCGCGTTACATAAGGCAAATATTGTATAATTGTTCGGTTTTCCGCAATTTTTTCCATTCCTCGGTGTAAATATCCTAATATTGGTTCACAATCAATAACATCTTCACCATCGAGCGTAACGATGAGTCGAAGAACACCGTGCATTGATGGGTGGTGGGGTCCCATATTTACTATCATGGGGGCTTTTTTTGTAGCTGGTATATTCATAGGTTTTTACTCGATTCATTTTTTCATGAATTACTGAAAGTTAAAATAAGTTCATTAAAATTCAAGATCTATTAAATCAAATAATTCAAAATGACCCTTCAAACTCAAATTAACGCGCTTTTGATTCGCGAATATCTAACTGATTAATTAACTGTTTATAACGTATTCTATTTTTCTTTGACAAATAAGACAGCATCCTTTGGCGTTTTCCCAAAATTTTCCGGAGGCCTCTCTGAGATAAATAATCTTTTCTGTGCAATTCCAAATGTGAAGAAAGTTTTCGTATCCTATTAGTGAGCCTTAGTATTTGAAATGCAACAGACCCCCTGTTTTCTTCTTTTTCTTCGTGTGAAATAACCAAGATGAATGGCTTTTTTACCATAAAATTAAATCGTACCCCCCCCCACTGGCTTTTAATTACTAAATATATACATTTTTTTATCAATAAAAAAAGTGATACTCTTTTTTTTTTTTTTTTGCGTACACACTATAATAATCTTAATTTTGTTAAAAATTACCAATTTGAAAATAGTATTCTACTAGGTAGACAAAAAGACGGTTGTCTACACTGACAAAAGATACAAATTATTCCCCTAAAGAAATAAAATTTTTTAATCATTTATAGGTATTGATATGTCGTTAAATTTGTATCATGTATCAGAATGGAATAGAAACCAATGTTATATGTGTCTATCTTTGTCTTCATATAAAACTAAAGCACGGTAAATAAAGTAAATTTGTATTTTACTTTTTTTCAGTACACGGGGTCAGCTCATTTTTCAAATCTTGCATACAAATGTATCCTTAGCAGACTGAAACGACTGCCATTATTGGTATCAAACCAATAGCGATTCATACAAGCGAAATCTTCTAATCGATAATTAGGCCAAATAAAAAGTTTTAATTTAATGAGTGTATTTGTCTCTCTTTTTCTTTTATTCAAAACTTGACTCTTTACCCGATTTTTAGCCCAAAATGGCGCATTTAGAGGTATAAGATTTCGATTCGATGAATCGAAACAAATTAGAATTCTGAATTCTCTACGACGCCTAGGGGATAAAATACTTTCAGGAACAAACAAATCATAATAAGTTTTGTCTACATTTTCAGTCATCTTTTGGGGCTTTGGAATTAATTCATCAGAATTCTTCTTATCAACAAGGCCTTTTTCTAGGGACCTTTGATTAATCGTGTGGTTGCTGTTATGAAAGATCGAAATACCCATCGTATGATGCATAATAAATGGCGCTGCCCTTTTTAGAGACAGACGAAGGGGTTCAATAAAAAATATTCCATTTTGAAGCAATTCTGGAAGATTAAAAATTTGAGGAATCTTTAAAATACCCACACCCATTTCCCCCCTTTGAATAGAGCCTATAGTAATTTCTCTTGGGTTTAGCAGTCTAAGCAGGAGACAATATACGATAATGTTTTTCATTAATCTTTTATTTAAAAAATCATTCCATCTCAATTGAAAAAGAAAATGTCTTTTTAGTATGGGAAAAAAAAGCTCGTCTATCTTACGGTCGGTCTCACTCTCGGCTAGTTTTTTTTTTTTTACTTTTTTCATGTTTTGTATCACATAATTTTCTTCAATAGCTTTTTCATAGTTTAATAGAGTTGATTCAAAATCTGTATGGACTGTGCATTCTTTTTCCTTTTGTTTTTTTAATGAAAAAATGGATTTAAAGATCTCTCTTTTTTTCTTTACAGGGGTTTTTTTATTTTCACTGACATTTTCATTCCAATTTAAAAGGAGCAACTTGATAGGTATAGCCCATGGTTTAATTTTATACGAATTACAAAGTATCCAAAATTCTGGAAAAGCCTTAATTTGTAAATTCAATGTGGACCTATTTAGTATTTCTCCATTCATTCTCATCCAATCAAAAAGTTTTTTTTTTTTTTTTGATGAATTGATCCCTTGATTTTGAGGAATCGTGGGAAAAAAACGAAGTTGATTTTCAATTTCATCCATTTTTTTATAATTATTAGTTTTACTCTTAGTATATTTATTACCGTCTGTGTTAGTATCCATATTTCTCCAGACCCGAATATACATTTTCTTTATAAAAAAAAAATTAAGAAATACCCAATTAAAAATTTTTCTATTTTGGTTTTTCTTTATATGTATAATATTATCTTCTACTATATCTTCTACTAGAGAATTTTTGACCATAATGCCTATTAGGGTATTAAAAGATTGGTGTTTACTTTCGTCGTAATTAGAAAAAAAATATGGGTTATAATTTACTTGTAAAGATAATGCAGAAATATAAGAATTCTTTTTAGCCTCAGACTTAATAAAATTATATGATAAAAGAGCGTATCTGTCTTGTTTTTTTTGTTTTTCGAAGTAAATTAATCGATTTTTTTCATATGAAAAAAAATTTTTATTATGGGTTTTTTTAATTATAGAGTGGCTATTTGCTCGATTTCTACTCTCTTGTGGTATGAATTGAGATAAATTATCTTGATAATAATTTTTTAACCCATTTTTATATTGATGTATTGTTCGAAAATTGCGGAGGTTCTTATGATTCAATTCGGAATGCAACATTTTCTGTGTTTCAATAAAAAAATTCTTTATTTCATTTTTAAGAAAAAGAGATGTTACATTAGATTGAAAGACAGACCTTAATCTTAACTTATATAAAAAAAAAAAGTTCAAATCCCTGTTTTGTGATAATTTGTAAAAGACATATGCTTGTGACAAAAAAAATAAGTCACAAAAAGAATGTAACTTCTTATTACTAATATAAAAAAGTGACTCTGTTATAGTATAAAAAATTTGAATTATATTTTGATTTGTTTTAGCATTTTTTTCTTGATTTGTTTCATTATTGTAAATATAGGAATTGTTTTTATTTATTTTATTTTTTGTTTCAAAAAAATAAAATAAACGTTGTACATTTATTCTAGAAATATTGTTGATATATAAAAGGATATTTCTATGCATTCTTTCAACGAAAAAGTTTAGTAAAAATTTTGTTTTACGAATTAGTCGAACCTTTCTTTTTTTTAAAAGTAGCAAAAAAGTTTTTGGTGATTCCACTCTTTTATCATCGTAGCTCATTTTGTTCGAACTAATATTAATTTTTATAGGGAGGCTCCTAAATTCTTTTTTATTGTCTTTTGAAATTTTTTGTATTTCATTTATCATTGTGCTTGTTCTAGCAGCCAGCCCTTGTATTTTTTGTTTTGTCAATGCACAACTTGTGCAATTCGTAGATTGAATATTAATGGAGGATTCGTGAATTATCTCATTATTTCGTATAAAATTTCGTTCTTTTTTGTTTTCACTCAATTCATATATTTCGATTTCTTTCAATCTAAAAAATGGAATTAGGTGAATTATTTTTAGTTTTTTTATTTGATTTTTACGAAATATAATGTTTTTAATAAGCGCCCCCATTTTTTCTTTTGCGACATTTAGAAAAAATAAAATTTTTTCTTTTAAAATTTTTAGAACCCTAAAACAAATCTTTTTCCATTTTTGAAGTTTTTTGTTTAGTTCTTCAAAAATGGGGTCAAAAAAGGAGGGTGGTTTTCGTGGAGTCCCACAAGGAAGGTCAGTTTCCTTTCCCCAAACTGTTAAAAAAAAAAAATCATAGTTTTGTTCGTTATTTTTCAGTGGATAGGTATATCTTTCTCGTAGTTTAGATTTGTGCCAAGGTTTCAGACGAAAAGGAGATAGGATCTTTATTTGAATACCGTCTTTTAACCAGTTTTTAGGAAATTCCATTTCTGAAAAAGGAACGGCGTTATAAGTGCATTTAATATGCATTTCTTTGCGCCAATCCGTTAAATCCTCGGCCCATTCAGGAGGTTGAAATAATAGTATACGAGCGATATTTTTAACTATTATCAATGAAGGCAATTTAATATATTTTCTCAGAATGGATTGGGTTACTAACATAAGACCTCTTATTACTTGAGCGACTACAAAGCTATCCCAGGATTCGTATATTTCTATACGTAGTTTTTCCCTCCTTTTTCTTTTTTCGTCTTTTATTTTGTTAGCTTTTTCTTGTTTCGTACTTTCTTTTGTCTTTTTCTCTGTATAATCTATAATTTGGAATTCTGTATTTTTCCACATCAATTTTTTAATTTTTTTTTTTATTGGCTCGGAAATAGAAAAAAAAAAAGAGGGGTCCTTTTCTATTCGATCCAAAAAAGTGGGGGAATGAATATTTGCTTCGAAAGCTTTACAAATAATAGTTTTACGCCTTTGGGCTCGGATTGAGCCTGCAATTATGTCTCGCCGAAAATCTGACCGTTGTGAATAACGTATCACAGTAATCTCATTTGGTTCATCATTAGATTTTTTAATATCTTCAGGATTACTAATATTTTTGGGATTACTAGCAGTATTGCTATCTTTTAGGTTATCATTAAAAATCACTACACGTTTGCTTTTTCTTGAACGAACCGGAGGCTGCTCTTTCAAAGGGTTTTCATTTTGTTCTTCCTCTTGTTCCAAATTGTTGATTAATTTGTGTGACCACCGAGGAACTTTTTTTTTTATTTCTTTTAGCGCAACTAATTGTTTTCGGAATTTTCTAGTGTTAGGATAGGCTTGAATATTTTCAAATAATTTTTTTTTTTTTCCTTCTGAATTAATTCTTACAGGAAGTAAATAATTTTTTTTTAAATTGGATGTTGGTTTTCCAGAAAATTCATTGATTAAATTCACCAAAAAAAGAATTTCTTTTTCTAATGATTTTTTGTCAATTCTATAATTTTTTTTTTTTTTCTTTTGAAATTCAAAGTAATTAATAATAAGAAATACCCCATAAATCCTATTTATCCAACCCCTTTCTAAGGAAATTTTTTCTTTGATTGAAAGCCAAAAGAATTTTAACATACGTCCACGGGACGCACCCTTTAATAAAGGGTCATATACCCTAGGTAAGTATTTATTATTATTGCAATATTTGCATAATCTATTTCTGTTTTCAAGTCCATCGAGAATGAGGGAGTTACTCTCTAGAATTTTATCTATAGTCTTAACTCTATCTAAAAATAGGTTAGTTATATTTTTTCTTTTTTCTTTATTATAATAACTCCACCGATTCTCCAATTTATTTTCATTATAGGAGAGTTTTCCTATTGTAAACAGAGACGTCTTTCGTTCTATCATTTCGAAAAAAGTTGATAAACTGGGTGGGTGCGTAAAAGAGATTCTTTCTTTTCCAGCACTTTGACATGTATGAAAAAAATATTGTGACATTTCATTTTTTAAGGTTATAGAATTGTCAAATCTATCGATTTTTAGATACCGACCCGGCCGAGTCCAGCTTTTATAGTCAAAAAGAATAGCCACAAAAGGTTTTTGAAAGCGAAAGTTGCGTAAATGTATTTTTTCTTTAAATATTTCTAACTTCGAATTTTCTTGATTCCGACCCACATTCAGATAATAAGTTTCATAAATGGGTCTGTTTTTATATCGTGTCTCTTTAAAGAGGAATTCATCTTTTGTTTTTTGCTTTCCATTCACTCGTATCTCTTCCCTTTCATCGATTTTGTCCGGATCCTCCTTTTCTTCCGAAAAAAGGGAAGGAGAAGGATCTTCTTCGGTGGATCCCTCTTGTTCCTGTTTAGTCCCCTTCGTTTCTGAAGTTGTTTCTATTTCTACATCTGTTTCTTCCTTGCTTTCCCCCCTTTCTGAGGTTTCTTTCAGTTTCTTAGTAAGAATGGGTGACGGTATTCTGCCTAAATAGTAGACACAGGTAATAAATAATATAATACTAAAGATTCGAGCCATTAAATTTCTCAATTCTGACACTAGGTACTTATTAGATCTAATAGAATTATTTTGCTGTATCCAGACTAATACCAATCTAAGCCATTTCATGAATAAAATGTGACCAATTAACCAACCAACAAAACTACTTGTTACAAATAACATCTTGTTGTTGCATCGAAACATAAAAATATTGACTAATCTGACTAACATTGAACTTGGTAAAATGAAATGGTTGAATAATTGAAAAATGAGATTATTCAGGAATA